TTCAGGAACAAGAAAATTACATCGTGATTTTAATTTTTATGAAACAATACATCAATGAGAAGTTAGTTCAATAAGTTACGAAAATTCTTTTTTTTTTTTTTACTTTTTATACATTATAGAATATAGGGAACGGGAAGGAGGCCAAAACTCATGTTAAAAAAAAAAAATGGAAGAAAAGCAAAACGATTCATTATAAAAACAGTTAGAAAAAAAAAAGAAATAAGACTGGAATCGACACATTGATTTTTTTCTCTTTTGAACCGTATGCATCCAAAGGTGCACGTACGGTTACACAGGGATACAATTTTGCCCTAATCAACCGACTTCATCGAGAAAGACTACTTTTTTTAGGCCAAGAGGTTGATAGCGAGATCTCGAATCAACTTGCTGGTCTCATGGTATATCTCAGCATAGAAGATGCTACTAGGGATCTTTATTTGTTTATAAACTCTCCAGGCGGATGGGTAATACCAGGAATAACCATTTATGACACTATGCAATTTGTGGTACCCGATGTATATACAATATGCATGGGATTAGCAGCTTCAATGGGATCTTTCATTTTGGTCGGAGGAGAAATTACCAAACGTCTAGCATTCCCTCACGCTTGGCGCCAATGAGTTTTTTTATAAAAAAAAAGAAGACTATGCCTTCGCTCTATCGAATATGAATCAAATAAAAAAAAAAAAGAATAAGTAATAATAGCATGGCACTTCGAGTTCGATATGAGCAAACCATTATTGTTTTGTTTTTTTCTAACATGAGATTTTGTATTGAGATAATAGTATGAAAAAGAAGGGTTATTACCAATCGGATCTTGATCTTATGTGTCAAGAGTTAATTTCAGCGTCACAAACCATTTTTCTTCCACACCAGAAGTCTCTTTCTTATCTTTATGTTATCAGAGAAAGAGTAAAAAAAAATGGAAAAATTTATTTTATCCTTCTTGGATCGTATCAAAAAGAAACTTTGGGATTGCTAAACCACAGACAAGATAAATAGATAAATTATATATTATATATAAATATAGAAATTATATATATATATAATAATAATAAAGTATATAATAAAGTAAAATAAAGCAACAGAACCATCATAGTATTTTTCTTTACTACTACGAAAGGAAGGGTGGTAAATGGATCATCTAAACATTTGGATCATATGAGTTATATTTCTTCTTTTCGATAGAAGAAATTCTATTGCAAAAGGAAAGGAAGAAAAAAGAAATTCCATTGCAGAGCCGTATGCAATGTACAAAATATGCCCGTACGGTTGTTTAATTTCTTCTTGTTATTTTGATTCCCCCTTACTTTAATCAAATCGTGCGAGATACGCATAGAAGAATCGTTCATGATGTTATATCAATATCATCAGGGTTATGATTCACCAACCTGCTAGTTCTTTTTATGAGTCACAAGCAGGGGAATTTATCCTGGAAGCAGAAGAACTGTTGAAGATTCGCGAAAACCTCACAAAAGTTTATGTACAAAGAACGTACAACCCTTTATGGGTTATATCCGAAGACATGGAAAGGGATGTTTTTATGTCAGCAACAGAAGCCCAAGCTCATGGCATCGTTGATCTTGTAGCGGTCGAAGATGAGAATACTGGAGATTTTATATTTATATAAATATATAAATATAGAATTCCATTTCAAAATTAGAATTTTCCGTGATTTGATAGTGAATAGAAATCTTTCATAATCATCAACCATCAGGTTAAGATCGATAGGTTAAGATCGATCTAAGCCAACCCACTCTATTCTATCTAGAATGAGATTATATAGACACGACATGCCAACCATTAAACAACTTATTAGAAACGCAAGACAGCCAATAAGAAATGTCACGAAATCCCCCGCTCTTCGAGGATGTCCTCAGCGTCGAGGAACATGTACTAGGGTGTATGTGCGACTCGTTCAGTTCAGATCATGAGTTTGAAGAAATGAAAAAAAAAATTTTCCAGTATCAATGAACACTACCAATGAATAGGATAGATAGAGTGAAAGACCGCCATTTAATTTACTATCTAAATAACTATCTAAAAATGAGGATCTATCATTTACCTATTATATTATGTAATGTAATTTATGGTTTCTATTGGTGCAAATCCAATCACTCCGTTTTAGATGAGAAGCAATTCTCCATTGGTAGCAAATAGTTATCCATTAAGCGGAGGAAATAGTCTTATAAGAAGCAAAAGGGTTATGCTCCTATTCTTATTCTTGAAAAAAAAACGGACTAACAGGGTCAGCTACCTAGCCAACTTTCACTTTACAGAATTAAATGCCGTCACTGTATGGATAGCTTTTTTGTGAAAAGGACTATTACTTTCTAATTATAATTAGAAAAAAAAAGAATTCTAATTGAAAAAAGGATGGGGTAGAGCCAAAGAGTGTGAACTATACAAGTTCACAATAAGATTCGATGAAATGAAAGAAGAGGCTCCGGTGTATAGAGAGGACCTCACCGTTTAAAAAGTTACCATAGAAACGAGGAAACCCACTATTTAGCAGCAGTAGAATTTATTATTTCCAGGCAAGATACCCGGAAGTAAAAATTGTGGTCGGGAAGGTCATAGTAGCAAAAGCCATTGGAATTTATATTTTATATATCGGAAAAATCCGTTTTGTTATTAATCGACCGAAGGAAAAGTATGACTGAAAGAAGAAAAATACATTAGTTATTCAAGAAAGTTTCATTTGATTTAATGACCAGAGTTAAACGGGGATATACAGCTCGAAGACGTCGAAAAAAAATTTGTTTATTTGTATCAACCTTTATAGGGGCTCATTCAAGACTTACTCGAACGAGTACTCAACAAAGAATGAGAGCTTTGGGTTCCTCTCACCGAGATAGGAGCAGGAAAAAGAGAGATTTTCGTCGTTTGTGGATCACTCGGATAAATGCAGTAACTCGTGAGGATATGGTATCCTATAGTTATAGTAGATTCATACACAATCTGTACAAGAAACAATTGCTTCTGAATCGTAAAATACTTGTGCAAATAGTCCTATCAAATAAGATTTGTTTTAATATGATTTCAAATAAAATCATTAATCAATCAAATACAAATAAAGGAATAAAAGAATCTTAATAGAATATAAGAATATACTATACAGGAAACAAGAATGATTGAAACATAATTTCCCGGAGTCCATTCTCCGGGAAGATAGAAGAAAAATAAATTAAGATTTGAAATAAACGAGCATCTTTCAAAAAAAAAAATTTATTACCCATTTTTCCTTTTTTATAACATTTTATAACACAAGAATCAACTCGGGATTCTAGGTTTTTCGAGCAAAACATTAATCTGAGCTTGAGTTCCTATTGGAGTTTTGAGGAGTATGTCTATTTATTTTTGGTTCTAGGACCTGTAGTTCTAGGGATCGACTCCCCTCTCTCCAATTGTTTCTCATTATTACGAAAAGGTAACGAAGATAAAATACGAGCTTGTTTTATAGCAATAGTAATTAATCGTTGTTGTTTCAAGGTCAACCTATTCATCCGTCTAGATAAGATTTTTCCTTGTTCACTAATAAATCGACTAATTAAACTCATGTTTCTATAATCGATTCGATCCCCCGATCCAATTGGGGGTAAACGCCTACGAAAAGATCGCTTGTATTTACGAAAAGGTTGTTTGTATTTATCCATGGTTTGCTTATTCCTTGTTTGTTTATTTCTTATACTTATATCTTATATATTTTGTTTATTTCTTATACTTATATCTTATATATATATATATATAATTATTAATTAGAAATTAATTAGAATTTTAATTATAATTATATAATATTCTTAATATATAAATATAATTTAATTTAATTTATAATTATATAATTTATAATTATAATAATTTATAATAATATAATAATAATTAAATAATTATAATAATGAAATATTATATAATAATTAGAATATAAATATAAATAAAATAATCTAGAAAATACAATTCTACTTTTTTTTATTCATTTAAGATCCGACCAAAATAGGATTTGGTTTGTATTATCTATGTGAAGATGTCAAGTTCTTACTCTTCCCGCTCCTTGGAAAAATCACACATGCATTCTGTTCCATCTATTTCTTTATTTCCCCATGAATCATATATTTTTTACAATAGCGACAAAATTTTCTCAATTCTAATCGATTGGGTGTATTGTGTCGATTCTTTTGAGTAATATATCTAGAAAAGCCCGGCGATTCTTTATTGACACCCTTTCGAACACAACTGGTACATTCCAAAATCACTATAATTCTGATATCTTTACCCTTGGCCATGGACCTCCTTTTCATTTTGGATCGACTTCACTTTTTAACTCTCCTCATTTTTGTTTTTGATCTGAACCAAAAATAAAATAAAAAATATATATTTACTAACTAGAGATGGAATTTTAAAATATTATTATTATTAGAAGTCGAATGACTTCGAAGTACTATAATCTAAAACAATAAAGAAAGAGAGTCATATTCATTAATAGAAGTTCATTAATATAAGAATATTAAATATAGTAATAATTAAGTAATACAATTTTTTCTAACTAGGAATTATTCCTTTCCTATCCTAATTCCTAATCCACATTTCTATTTCTTTTATCCCAAATTATATCGTAGATTCACTGTATTTTGACTGAGGTTCGATACACTTTTTTTTTTCCTATCCTAAAGAAAAGGGGATCTAAATTGAAGCCATGTTACGTGGAATGGTATCTCAAATCTTCTTCATTTCTTCACATATCAATACAAGACAAGAATTCAATTAGAATTAAAAAAAGGGGAATGACAAGGCATCTGGAAATAAACGATTAATTTCTATCAATAGACCCGCTAAAGACCCAAACCATAGAGTGGTTAGCACAGGTGCCGTGGAGAGATATGTTTTTATATCTCGCATTTTAAATCCTCCTTCTTCTTTGATATTTATTTATTTTAAATTTTTTTCTTTATTATTAATCATTATATTTATTATTAAATATTAAATTAATATATTTTATTTATATAAATATTATATATTTTTTATTTATTTTATATTTATTATATTTATATAAATATTATTATATTATAAATATTATATTATTTATTATTAGTGATAGTATTATATAAATATAAAGATAAAGAATTTAATAGAGTAAAGATAAATTTCATTTTCATATTTATAATCATATCTATAAAGATAAAGTATAAATAAAAGTTAAAATAATTATTATATATATTATTAACATATATAACATATATTATATATATAATATAATTATAATTAATATAATATTATTAATATTATAATATAATAATAATAAATAATATAATATTTATAATATAATATAAATATATATAATATAATATAAATATAATATAAAATATAATAATTATAATTAATATAATATTATAATATAGTAATAGTTTATTTTAATATTTTAATTTTCATATTTATTTTTGAATATTTAATTATAAATTATATATATAATTATATAATTTTTATATATAATTTTTATAATTATTTATATAATTAGATATATAATTAGAAATTAATATAATTATAAATAATAATAAAATTAGATTAAACATATGATTATATGAAACTAAAAAAAAAAAAAAAAAAAAAAAATGACAAGAACATTATACCTAATTCTACCTAATAATTCTACCTAATATATATATTATATAGGTAGTAAGGTAGAGGAAAAATAGGTGAAAAACGAACGATGTAGAAAACAAGACATGGATTTTGTACAATGACACTGTACAACAATCTTAAAAAGGGATGTAGCGCAGCTTGGTAGCGCGTTTGTTTTGGGTACAAAATGTCGCGGGTTCAAATCCTGCCATCCCTACTATTCTTTCTCCTATGGACAGTTACAAGAGATTCATTGAGTAAGATCGGGTAAAATTGGACATAATTTTTGCATACTATATGTACACAAGACCCCCCAAAGGTCAAAAAATATTTTCTTTACATATCGAATCTAATCTTATGGGATATAAGAAAACGCTCTTAGTTCAGTTCGGTAGAACGCGGGTCTCCAAAACCCGATGTCGTAGGTTCAAATCCTACAGAGCGTGATTCCGTTTATGTTATGTCGAATTATAATGAAATAACTTCACAAAACTAAAACAAAGTTTAATTGCAACTTTAATTTGACCTCCTCCTTGTAGGAGGTCAAATTAAAAAAAGAAAAGTTACTCAATCAAAGGTCCAACTGATCACCGCGTCTGTATTGTAAATATGCAGTTACAAATAATCCTGTTAAAGTAATAGGAATTAGACCTAAGACGATTCCAAATAGGAAAACTTCAATCATTTCAATTTGTTTTAGGGAATAAAAAGAGAGGTAAGATCTATCCCTAAATATTAATCTGAATTATCCGTGAATCTCAATGACCAGGAATTGGCAATTGACGCGGAAAGGAACCATAGAATACCGGAAATGAAATATGAATATTCAGGGGGCTTTTTTTTTTTTTTAATTGTTTATTTAATTTCATTCATTTCAGATAAGTCGTATCTTGTTCAAACCAATAAATAGAGCTGCAGTTATAGTTGAAGCAGCCACTAAAAAACCGAAATAACTAGTTAGAATAAGCATGAAAGAGCTAAATTAGATATGTTCTTTTATTACATATGTGAATAAAACATTTACCTAAGTTTCAATCCATATACAATGGTAAGAAAAACTTATTGAAAGAATTAGTCTAGTTCCAATTGAAAATTCTTGATTCATCAGTCATTATAGATGGACACTAAAAAAAAGATAGATATAGGTAATATAGGCGGAAAAAGGGATTCATCAACTGTGCCATTGACCGATCCTGTGATTCCGAATCAACAGATTCCTTGTGCAATATTCCAAAACTATTTAAGTTTAAGTAATTTTTTAATAGAAATAGAATAAAACAAAAGAATTGAATTCGAAAATAACCTACATTTTTCTCATTTTTTTTTTTCAATAGATCTAAGGGCTTGATATTCCCTTTTACTTTTTTAATTTGAACTCATTGAATTCTGTACAGTAATATAATAGGTTGGTTCATTGCCCCATTAGATTTGGAAAGATAAAATTGTACCATGATCTATAAAAAAATATGAACCACGAAGGGGATTTATAGATTTTACATAACATACCATTCAAAATCTTTACTTTCTATTACTATGATGAAGCCGCTAATGTAAACCTTACTTAGATCTTATATTCTAAATTATAAGGAAACGTATATTTATACATAGACAAGGAAGATATAGCATTTCCTTTCGGTACTTATTGATACTGCGTTGCTGCGTTAGAGAAAGGATAGCTATACTGATTTGGTCTACTCTAAATACACCTTTGGTGTACAATTGACGATCTCACAAAAAAGCAGTAGTTTTAGATTTACTGATTCTATCTTTCACGAAATCGGCCACCCCACCCCCCCCCTTTTTTTTTAACATACAAGAATTTATGGAGCTCGGCATGTCTGGAAGCACGGGAGAACGTTCTTTTGCTGATATTATTACTAGTATTCG